AGAATTTGAGTAAACGATCCTATTTTTTTTTAATGAGTCTGTTTTTATGTTATTTCGTACTGTGCAATTCCTTTGTTTGTGGGATCATTTTCTCACGAGAGGCCATCTCTCCTCCATAATGATTATGTCCCAGCAACCGAGGCAATAGCGAGTCATTCCTACTCGATTCTTAGATAGTTATGGGCGATCAATTAGAAAACTCTATATAGAAAGCTTTTCATCCAATTTTCATCAAAGAAAGACCTTTCCTTCAAGGCTGGTGGATAAAGAAAATCTTTTTGTTTGTGAAAAACTGTTAAAAACCAGAAAGATATAGATCTATTTAGGTGGTTCCCCACCCTTTTTCTTTCTGATATTTTGAAACGATTCCATCAATGAATTGAAATGAATCAAACGATCCGTCTATCTATTTTTTTTAGACTATGGTTAATGGATACCTTTAGATCATGCTTCTGTTGAGACTATCAGTCTATTTCCGGATTCCATAAAACTGGAATTCGAAAATTATTTTCCAGTTTTAGATCTCTTAACCCCTTACCTTGGAGATTGATTGAAAATTCATAAACCACCCACGGGGATTTTTATATTTGATTGGATAGTGTATACCCGGTGTGCACACAACACAAAATAGGCCGTTATTCTATTTTCATCATCAAATGATTATTCGATTCTTTTTCCTTAGTCAATCCAAAATTCTTGAATTATCTTAATCTCTAGGAAAAATGCTTTGATTCTTCCATTTTGATGGAATCGGAATAGTTCCCTTCATTCTTATACTACTCCATTTGGATGAAATCGAATCGGATTCAAATATTTCTTATTATTCATGCCTGGCAAAAAGAAAGAATTTGAGTAAACGATCCTATTTTTTTTTTAATGAGTCTGTTTTTATGTTATTTCGTACTGTGCAATTCCTTTGTTTGTGGGATCATTTTCTCACGAGAGGTAATGAAAAGAATTATAGAATGGATTGCTATCTATGCCTAGATCAAGGATAAATGGAAATTTTATTGATAAGACCTTTTCAATTGTAGCCAATATCTTATTACGAATAATTCCGACAACTTCAGGGGAAAAAGAGGCATTTACCTATTACAGAGATGGTGCGATTTGATTATTCTTATTTGTTTGATCCTTAGAAGAAAGACACGTGATTCGGGATAGAAAATAAAGAAAAAAGTAAAAAAAAAAATTTACGCTTTTTGGGGGTGAAGTTTGTAAAAAAACAACTCCCTCTGTCGTGTATCCACGATTAATGCAGCCTCAGATGCTTCAATTGGCGATTCTAGTATTGAGCGAAAGGTTACACCTATGTGGGTTATTTATGTATTGCAGGTCAACCCCGCTCCATGAGTACCAATAGGTGGCATAGAGGAAGAAGCACTACGCCTAGGAATCAACAACACGAAAACTTTGTTAGAAATTTGATACCCTTTCCTTATCAAGATCGGAACTCAGAAGAATGGTTGGGCCAACAAAGATCCATCTCGTTCGTATTTTGGATACACGTATAACCATCGAAGACTGTTGAAGTGACGAATTCCTCGAAATTAAGGGGCGTGAGGGACAAAGAAATTGTTGAAGTTACCTTTTTTTTATCTAGTATCAACACGTTTGATGTTAAGAAAAGATCTTTTGCGGGAAGGTTGGCTAGAGATTTCTTGTAAAAACACTAGCCCCGCTCAGTCAATAATGCGAATATTTCAATCTTTTTTGATTCCATGTATTATTCTCATTATGCACATAAGGGAGGAGCCGTATGAGGTGAAAATCTCACGTACGGTTCTGAAACGGAGATTCTTTGAATCGAAGACGACCGTAACGGATGTCGGCTCAGTCAGAAGGAAATTATGCGGAAGCTTTACAGAATTATTATGAAGCTATGCGACTAGAAATTGATCCTTATGATCGAAGCTATATACTCTATAACATAGGCCTTATCCACACAAGTAATGGAGAACACACGAAAGCTTTGGAATATTATTTTCGGGCACTAGAACGAAACCCGTTCTTACCCCAAGCTTTTAATAATATGGCTGTGATCTGTCATTACGTGCGACTATCTCCACTATAGAAAGAAACGGGGGAAGAGAAAAGAGCGAATCCACTAGCAAATACTAGAAAAAATGCCGAGAAAAAAATTGATACATATGCATCGTAAAAAAAAACGATTTTTATCAGCTGTAGCAAAGAAAAAAGGAACTTCATAGAAGTCGAAATATGAAGAAATGGATATGCCTAGATACTTTATTCTATGGATAAAGGATCTAATTGATAGAGAAAGCACCGTAAAGATCAATTAGTGAGGTTTTGGGCCGATACAATAAGAACTGCTTACTTACTTTTGTGATGATATAAGATAAAAGGTAGGAATCGACTTATGTAATAAAGGCGATCCCCTAAAGGATTGAGCAGCGGTGTAGCAGCAGATCCCAAAGATAGTAAGACTTTTCTTCATAATAAAGAAAAGTCTTTTTCGAAAATTCTATATAAATTTTTC